AATAAACGAGTATCTCCTCGAGACGGGAAAATATTCTCTTTGAAAATTAGTTTTGTCCCATCGGCTAGAGCTTGCAGAATTCCCAAAGGACCGGCATATTCAGGCCCAATACGTTGTTGTATTCCTGCGGATATTTCTCTTTCTAACCACACAATTACGAGTACGCCTATTGTAATTCCCAATACAAGACTCAAAATAGGTACAAGCATCCATACGATTCCGTAGAATTCTTTGAAGGATTCCAATCTGGAAAAAGAATTGATATTTTGTACTTCTGTTGTCTCAATTATCATTTCAACGATCTACTTCTCCCATAATGATATCTATGCTACCTAGTATTGTCATAATATCAGCCAATTTCATTCTTTTAACTAACTGAGGAAGAATTTGCAAATTGATAAAACCGGGTGGGCGAATTTTCCATCTCCAAGGAAAACCACTCTGATCTCCTATTAAAAAAATTCCCAATTCGCCCTTTGGGGCCTCAACTCTTACATAAAGTTCTTGCTTCGGCAATTCAAAAGTGGGAGAAGGTTTTTTACTAATGAATCGATATTCAAAATCATCCCATTCTGGATCCTTTTCTCTATCAAAGGATCGTATTTCTAAATTCTCATAAGGTCCTCCTGGAATTCCTTCCAGAGTCTGTTGAATAATTTTTATAGATTCTGTCATTTCACCGATTCGGACTAAATAACGAGCTAATGAATCTCCTTCTTTTTGCCACTGAATTTCCCAATCAAATTCGTCGTAACATTCATAATGATCAACTTTACGAAGATCCCATTGTATTCCAGAAGCTCGTAGCATCGGTCCTGATAAACCCCAATTTATTGCTTCTTCTCCACCAATAATGCCTACCCCCTCAACTCGTTCTAAAAAAATAGGATTTCGCGTAATAAGTTTTTGATATTCAGAAACCGCTGTTAAAAAATAATCACAGAAATCTAAACATTTATCTATCCATCCATGAGGTAAATCGGCAGCTACTCCTCCGATACGAAAATAATTATGCATCATCCTCATACCGGTGGCAGCTTCAAATAGATCATATACTAATTCTCTTTCTCGGAAAATATAGAAAAAGGGGGTCTGTGCACCAATATCTGCCATAAAAGGGCCAAGCCATAAGAGATGAGAAGCTATACGACTCAATTCTAACATAATTACTCTAATATAACTGGCTCTTTTAGGTACTTGAATATTTCCCAACTGTTCTGGTCCATTTACGGTTATTGCTTCTGTGAACATAGTCGCTAAATAATCCCAACGTGTTACATAAGGCAGATATTGTATAACTGTTCTGTTTTCTGCAATTTTTTCCATCCCTCTGTGTAAATAACCCAATATCGGCTCACAATCAATAACATCTTCACCATCTAGAGTAAGGATGAGCCGAAGAACACCATGCATTGATGGGTGGTGAGGTCCCATATTGACTATCATGAGGTCTTTTCTTGTAGTTGTTACATTCATAGGTTATTCCTCGATTCATTCTTTCATGAATTGCTGAAAACAAAAAGAAGTTCATCAAAATTCAAGATCTAATAAATCAAATAATTCAAGTTACTTTTCAATTTAACGAGTTTTTGATTCCCGAATATCCAGTTGACTAATTAATTCTTTATAACGTACTTTATTTTTATTTGACAAATAAGACAGAAGTCGTTGCCGTTTTCCCAGGATTTTACGTAGACCTCTCTGAGATAAATAGTCTTTTCTGTGCAATTCCAAATGTGAAGTAAGTCTTCGTATCTTATTGGTGAAGCTAAATACTTGAAATTCAACAGACCCACTGTTTTCTTTTTTTTCTTGTGAAATAACGGAAATGAATGAATTTTTTACCATAAAACGAAACCTTATATTCTTTTTTGTTTTTCTTTTTAAAATTCAAAAATTTTACCAATCAGTAAGAATAATGGGACTAATTTCAATTTTGTATATACAATAATCTTAATTTCTTTATGATTTCTTTATGAACTCCTAATTTTATCAACTAATTTTTTCAAATAAAATTAATTAGTCCAATTTTCAATTTTATTTGGATACGAATAGGAAGGAATGATATATTTCTACACTCAAAAAAAGTAAAAACTATTATTAACTAAAAAAAAATACAAATAAAAAATAAGAAGATTATGTTGATTCATTTATAGATCTAATGGATATTGATACATGCATTGAATTAGTATTCAGGTATCAAAATGGAATGTAAAATAATGCATATATGCATCTCTTTCTTTCATATATCAGATAGGGTAGAGAATGCATATGAAAAAAAAGGTACTATTGACGAATTTCCAATCGTGGATACATATGTATCCTTACTATACTAAAACGGCTGCTATTATTGGTACCAAACCAATATCGATTCATACAAGCTAAATCCTCTAATCTATAATTAGGCCAAAGAAAGAACTTTAATTTAATTAGTTTATTTTTATCTCTTTTGCTTTTATCCAAAACTTCACTACAGTTTTTTACGTATTTGAAAAATACTGGATTTTTATGTATAACATTTCTATTTCTCGAATAGAAAGAAATTAGAATTCTTAATTCTCTCCGCCGTTTAGTGGATAAAATTTTTTCAGGAACAAAGAAATCAGAATGATTTTTGTCCCTATTTTCGATCATTCTTTGATGTCTTGCAATAGATTTATCAAAATTTTTCTTATTAATATAGCTTTTTTCTCGGTATCTTTGATTAATTGGCGGCTTACTCTTATGAACCAATGAAATACTTATCGTTTGATAAATAAGAAATTGTCCGTCATTTTTTATAGACAAACGAATTGGTTCGATAATTAATATGCCCTTTTTCATCAATTCTGTAAGAGTTAAATCTTTTTGAATCATCAGAATATCCAAACTCATTTCTCCCCTTTGAATAGAGGATATAGCAATTTCTTTTGGATTTATCAATCTAAGCAAGAGACAATATACTTTGATATTATTGATCATTCTTTGATTTAAAGAATCATCCCATCTCAATTGAAAACGTAAATATCTTTTTAGGAAGAAATCAAGCTCTACTTCTGTGTTACTCTTGTATTGCTTTTTCTTTCTACGTTTTTTCATATTTGAGCCTGCATAATCTTCTTCAATATCTTTTTCTTGGTTTAAGAGAACCGATCCAAGATTCTCTTGGTTTTGTGCATCTGATTCAAGATTACCTTGGCCTGCGGATTCTTTTTCTTCTTGATTTCGATTCTCTAATTCAAGAATTTTTTTTTCATTTGATAATATAAAAAGATCCCCCTTTCTTCTTTTTATATTGATATTTTTATTTTCAATACCATTTTCATTTCCATTCCAATTTGAAAGAAGTAATTTGATTGGTATGATCCACGGTTTAATTTTATATGTATTATAAAATAGGATAAATTCTGGGAAGAACCAAAGTTTCAGATTCGATATGGGACGACTTAGTATTTCTTCATTCATTCCCATCCAATCAAAAAGGTTTTTTTTTTTCTTGGATGATTGGATTCCTTTATTTTGATAGATTGTAAGATAAGAAAGACCTTTTTTAGTAATTTTGTCAATTAATTGATAATTTTGAAACCCAGTCTTAGTATTTTTATTACCATTGGTATCTATCCAGGACTCAATATCGACTTTCTTTCTAAGACAAAAATGGAAAATTTTCCAATCAAAATATTTTCTATCGGAGAATTTCTCCAGATTCATAATATCTTCTTCTCCTAGATAATTATTGATAGGAATAAGACTTCCTGACATATTAAATAATATACCCTTATCTATATTGTAATCATAAGAAATCTTCTCTTTATTATTTATACGTAATGGTGATGCATAAATATATGAATGCTTTTTATTTTCATAATTAATAGATTTATATGAGAAAAGGTCATACCTATAGTGTTTTTGAAAATTATATTTTTGATTCGGTAATGGATTTACTTCAAAATCATTTAATTTTTTGTAATGAATTAATTGGTCTGTTTTTTCATCAGAATACCTTTTGTTTAAATCTTTATTTCGATCCATACGTTCTTGATTGATTTTAGTTCGCCATTTTTGAGGTACTAAACAATACCATCTAATCGGGGATAAACCATATTGATAATGACCTCTTATTAACCAGTTTTTCCATTGATTCATTCCAGAATTCAAAAGGTCTTTCTGTCGTAATTCAAAATGAAATATTTCTTGTTCTTCGAAGTAATTCTTTATTTTATTCTTAAGAAAAACAGACGGTTCGTGATATTCAAGAACATATCTTAATTTATACAAGTTACTAAGTTGGGTTTGGTATAATTTGTAAAATACATATGCTTGTGAAAAAGAGGATAAGTCAAATTTTTTTTTTGAATTCTTATTACTAATATCAAAAGGCGACTTTTTTATAGTCGAAATAAAGCGAAGTGTATTTTTATTTGTTTTATTAATTTTTTCTTTATTTGTTTCATTATTGGAAATGTTCTTATCAAGAATTTTTTTTGATAATTCAAAAAAAAGTTGTGTATTGATTCTCGGAATAGAAATGATAGATAGAACAATATCTATATATATCCTTTGAATTAAAAATATTATAAAAAAATATGATTTACGGATGAATCTAACATTTCCTCTTTTTAATTTCTGCGAAATAATTTTTATTGGTGGTACTAGTTTAATAAGAGAACTTCTTTTATTAGAACTAATATTTATTTTATTATTTATATTTCGATTTAGTTCCGGAGTTAAAAATGCTTTCTTCTTATCTTTTGTAATTTTATCTATTTGATTCCTGATTGTGGTTGTTCTATCAGCCAGATCTTTCATTTTTTTTTCTGTCAATGAATAATCTTTCAAATCCATAAATCGAATTTGAATGGACGATTCATGAATCATCTGATTACTCATTATCGAATCTTTTTCTTTTTTAGTTTCACTCAATTCAGATATTTCTCTTAATCCAAAGAATAGAATTGGATTTATTTTTGAAAGTTCTTTTATTATTCTTTTTATAAATAGAATGCTTTTGATGACCCATT